GTCGACCCCCCGGCTGATTCCTCTTGGTTCATCAATTAATCTTCTTTTTTGATCTTGTCCTTGAGTTGATAAAATCAATATTTTGATGTATTAATTTCTATTGGATTAAACTATTCTAGTATCCTATTTGATTACTTTCTATTTTACCCTTTCAGTTTCTTTTATTGTCTTTTTTGTTCTATTTCCTTTTCCTTCAGATGAATAGAAAACTTCAGAGTATTTCTTTCACGGTTCAAAACAAGAAATGCAATTTGAATCTTTTTCTATTTATTTCATTTTGTATTTGTCAGAAAAAAAGTCGAATTCCATTTCCTTTTTTTTTGTAAATTCAATACCAATACAAAATGAAATAATAGGAGACTTTAAATGAAAGTCTCTTTCTCGCACCCATTCTCCCTCATCACATTGTCGGAAAAACGATATCAACTATATCAATATGGAATATCAATATGGAAATAGTTGGTACATCAAGTCATGATCTGATAGATATATATCTTATCTATATTGATCTTGTGTTCTGGAATCAAAGAAAGATAAAAAAAAAAAAAGACTCTTGGAACTTTAACTAAACCCCTTTCTGTAAACAAGGGAAAGGTCTATCAATTTACTCCTCTTAAATATCCCAGGAACAAGAAAATGGAACCGGAAATATCGACAGATTCTTGCAGAGTCAAAAAAAATATGAAATCAAAAAAGCCCACCGTTCCAATTTCATCTCTATCGAATTTGAATATCAGAATAGTGGATATAGTCATGATTCTATGGGCTAGGTCTACTTACTTTTTGTTTTTTTTTTTTTGTTGATTTCTCATTTTTAGATTCGACTAGATTTGATTGATTGGAATCATGGAAAATAGGAATAGTTTAGGAATAGTTGGCGATTCAAGAGACGACTTATCATTATTCATTAGAATAAACAAGTGTTCCACTTGATTTTCGAAATCAAAATCTCTTTTATAACGACAATGAGTATACTCTAACCCATGATAATGATACAGTTAGTTACTTACTTTTTTTTAGTAAAAAAAACGAAAAATATCCATCTTTATTTTCCCCTCAAATCTGAATAATACCTATAAAGTGAGGTCTTATGAACAAAAAGCCCCTTATCGGATTTGAACCGATGACTTACGCCTTACCATGGCGTTACTCTACCACTGAGTTAAAAGGGCCCTTTAATTTCATTCAATTCGTGAATAGGTCACTACTATGCAGATAGAATCCACCTATATAGATGTATTATATATCAATATAGATCCATTTTTTGCATATATATCTTGACTATTTCATATTTGAATCTCTACTAATATTCTAATAGAATAGAAAAATCGATATTGACAATAAAAAAAAAAATGTTCATACTATACCATGAGCATAGTATGAGAGCGCCGGGCACGTATGCCCCCATCGTCTAGAGGTCAGGACACCTCTCTTTCAAGGAGTTGACGGGGATTCAAATTCCCCTGGGGGTAGGGTACTACGAACGAAAGGAGGTTGATCGTGGATTCTCAATAAGCTTCGAATTGATTCTTCCTGGGTCGATGCCCGAGCGGTTAATGGGGACGGACTGTAAATTCGTTGGCAATATGTCTACGCTGGTTCAAATCCAGCTCGGCCCAAGAATTCGCGGATCCACCAGGAAATGATATAGACCATTTGTTCTTCATACGTTCTTCCAAAATTCCAACTACACACGAAAAAAAAAAAAAAAAAAAAAGTAAAATTTCATATATCCCTCCCGCTTTATTTGATTCGTTCTATTTCTTTGTTACCACAAATTATGATTTTGTTAACACTCTAATTTCATATCAGGATCTCTAAGTATAAAGAGTCAAAAAAAAACGATTTTTTTCTCTTTTTTTTATTGAAAGATTGATGATTGATTATTACTGGATTTGGCAATAACTAAAGGAGTACTAGTAATCCAGGCCGTTCTCACTAAAGTAAGTACCCTCCCATGATTGATGCGTGGAGAGATCAATCAATCGAGATATATAGAGATATCAATATATCACTCAAACCTCTGTTCCAACGCGGCGATTCTAATCTAAATAGAAATGGTTAAAATGCAATTATAGGAATATGTATACTTCTTTATTTCTCTGGGATTGTAGTTCAATTGGTCAGAGCACCGCCCTGTCAAGGCGGAAGCTGCGGGTTCGAGCCCCGTCAGTCCCGACGCGACGGAATCAAATCCCATACTTTTTTTTTTTCGTTTCACATGTCTCATCAAACAAATGGGAGAGACGTATGGGGATTGTGACAATTATTGGTAGCATCATAGTTAGGATTCAAAAAGATGCCGATAACACACGTGGAATAGAATACCATATATTTCTATTTACCGGGGGCGAGAATTCATTTCTTGTACGATGAAAAATGAATTGAACAGAATTCATTTGATAGAATCGTTTACTTTTAAGATTCCAAATAGATCCTTTTCTGGTTCCGAGTTTGTTTCACTTCAATTACTAGTTTGACTTTGAAACAATCTATCTCTTCAAATTGAACACGTATCTTTTGAGATATGCGTCCCATTCATTATTAATCCAAAGAAAGGTATATTAATTAATAAATAAAGACCACAACCTCTCTTATAGAAGAGGGGGACTGAATAATCTTTTTTATTTAAGTTCAAAAATAGGAAGGGGTACTTTCACCAAAATAAAGAACAAACTCGAACCTAGTGAATTTCATGGAATATTCGATTTTTTTATACCTTATATTATATTAGACTTGGACTTCTTTTTCTCATATTAGATATTATTCTATTATTTTTCTTTTTTTTTCTTTTCCACAAAAAATAGATCATTAAAAAAAAAGTACTGAACTTCACTTCTTTTTTGATTTTCTATTTCATTTCTTTGTTTGATTTTGTTTGTAGGTCAAATGCTACTGCAGCAAATAATTGTACAAGGAAGGCAATAGGTTATAGAAAAAACAAGAATGGAAAAGAGGGAGAAATCAAAAGAATCAAAATCAAAAAAGACAAATAAAGGGATTGGATCAGGAATCCCATTTTTGATTCGGTATGGATAAAAGATCTTCCTATGTTATACTATTCAATTCTCGACGATGAGTTGATTTGATAGCTCAGATATAGATATTGTTATTCATGATATTGATCCGATTTCATATCATCGGGGTGTAATCCATCCCGTTGAATTGGCAGGCGAAAGATTTATCATCTCGATGGGATTAAATCCCGAGTTATTGACAAAAAAAAATTAGAGATTATGGAAGTAAATATTCTCGCATTTATTGCTACTGCACTTTTTATTCTAGTTCCTACTGCGTTTTTACTTATAATATACGTAAAAACTGTCAGTCAAAGTGATTAATTTGAAGCCAACTTGACTTGTTTTCTTAGTCAACGATTGAAGAAATAAAGGCTTTTCATCTCGCGTCTTAAATGAAATTGGCGGACTCTAATCAGCGGTATAGTATTCTATGAGATCCGACAGCTAGTATGACAGAAAGAAATATAGATTTCTGCCATACTAGCTATTCTTATTGTAATGTAACAAGTTGTACTGTATAAAACTACAGGATTGATATCTATTAATCAATCTAGAATATCCCTCTTCTTACTATACATATATGGATTTCTATATCATCTCAATTCGATTTCTTTGCTTCATCTATTTCATTTATCTTGATTCCAATCAATCTGAAATAATCAACCGAAGGGCAATTCTTACTAGTACGGTTCTAATTTCAGTTCTATTGAATAGGAATTCCGGCATTCATCGAAAGAATCAAATCAATGAGGAAATATGTGCGGATAAAAGAAAATTGCTGGATTTTCTTTGAGTATTCCGAAAAAGGAATTGATTGAAGAGTTAACAGCGGAGCCGAGAGGTTCTCTGAGAATTGCTTCAGATTTTGAAAAGGAAGAGTCAAACCTACCTTTTTGAACTCGTGATCCATGATATGAAATGAGTGAATAAAGCATAAATAACATTTTTCAAAACAAAAACGAAGAAAAAAGCGGTAAAGTAAAGAAAGTAAGTGGGCAATGTGTGGCTTGCCCGAGGTACGATCTTATTATGCGCAGTCTCTCCATGAACAACCGCAATGTATATCTTATTTCCCATAGCATAGAAGGTATGTATCTCCTAACTTGTCCTTCTCTTGGACCAGCAAAGAGAAAGAGGGAAAAAAAATCAAATAGAAATCATAAAAATCAAAAGTAAAAAGATTTTGCAAAACGATCTAAAGAGTCGATACGGTTTTATTCCTCTGCTCAATTAAATTAGTAGTACCTCTAGAGCCCACTCCTTCCCCATACTACCAGTGAAAGGGAAAATGTAAAGACTACCATTAAAGCAGCCCAAGCAAGACTGACTATATCCATGTAAATTATGTCCCCTATCTCTATGAAGAGAATTTATTCCATTATTGTTCACTCACTAATAATAGTGGAATCACTGGCGCAGAGTCAAAAGGGTATTCTGACCCGAGCCCGTTGATGAAAGGATCCAAAAAATTCGCTTCTAACAAAGTTCTTAGAAGGTATGATTTTTCTAGTGGAATCGGAAAACGTTAAGCCTAAGCAAAATGGGCAGTGACACCTTTGGAAGTATCAAGGGAATCCTCGCAAGTTGTAAGAATAAGATGTGGCACTAATAAGACCTATTCTTTCTTTTCTTTTCTTGTCCTCAATCTGAATTCTTTCTTGAAAGATATAAAAAGCTAGAAGCAAGATAGATCATTATCTATGACATACCGTTATTTCCCCTTGGATCGTATCCTTGCTGTCTAAGTATTGTCTCTGTGAAAGAATCGGAGGGCTTTCTATTCCATTTATTCCATTCTTGACTAGGCGTTTTGAAATAAAAAGAAAGAATTTTTTTGATTTTCGCATTTGAGCTATAAAAGCCGATTTTCCATCGAAGTAAAAGACTCCCACGAGTCCGTATAGAAAGTCTCTTCAGCTCTTTCCACAACCACAAATTCGATTTTATGTCGTACTATGCAATCTAATCTATGCAATCGAATTCAAAACCCAGTACTTAAACACTCCATTAGTAGTGCAAGGGCTCGCATATAAAGATTTACCGATTCCCGTGCACTACTATAACTAGAATCTTTCCTTGAATCCTAGAGGCAAGGATTTCAAGCACTTTCGCTTTAGAGAACCGAGCTTCCATATGTTTCGAATCAAGCAAGTAGCAAGAATCTTTTTCTTCCGTTTGTTTCCGCTCAGGAAAATTCGGGGAGTTCTATCAGCAAAACCAAAAAAAGAAGGGATTCCGCGTTTTTTGTTAATCAGGCGACACCCGGATTTGAACTGGGGAAAAAGGATTTGCAGTCCCCCGCCTTACCACTCGGCCATGCCGCCAGAATGATACGAAATAGATGAAAATCTTCCTCCTTTGCTTGGGGTGGAGGGCCTACTCAATTTCTTTTTTTATTGTACTTTCATCTTGAATCCCATTTGACTTCATCCCCGGTCCGAAAGACTTTCTTCGTTTTTTGCATTGGCCCCATCCCTTCCTTCCGTTGTATGTATAGTATCTCAAAACAGAAATATAGAAAAACTTTCCCTCTCTTTTATTTGATTCTTTTATTTGATTCTTTTCTATTTTCTCTATATATTGAAAAAACAAAATGTGGTTTTTCAGTCCCAATAGCCAAAAGTCCGGATAAATTGGAACCATTAACTATTAAATGGGCTTGTAAATTCATGAACAATTCTTGGATTGGAATCGAAAATGGTCTGTCTTTTCCTAGTCCTAATTAGATCAAATTGAAATTGATACATAACTAATCCGTATGAATTCTTTTCAATCAAAAAATCCTTCCCAAATTCAATTATAAGAGCAAATAGAAGTCTATGTAAACCCCAGAACCTCAATTGTTCTACAAATAGCGAATCGGGTATCTATATATGATGCCTATAGATAGCTAATTATGAGCAAATTGTAGTGCTTCCGGTTTTCATTGACTAGAAAATCCAAAATTGGCTGTCCCCAAAGGAACTGTAATAAATGAGGAAAGATATGTATCTAGATAACTATTTACACATGTTTACTAAATACAAGCCTTCTTACTATGCTATCTTATGCACTTCAATCGTATTCTACTAAAAAAGTATTCTAGTCAAAGATCTTTCTTTTCTGCGAATCCTTTATTGAACGCTAGAATCCATCAATTAAGTGCTAAAAAACATCAAAAATAGAGCCTTGATTATTATTATGTCTTTATCTCATCGAACAGATCAAATCCTAACTCCATTTCTTTTTTTTGGTATCCAACCCGATTGGAATATCATAAAAATGATAGAAATTGAATCACTTTTTTGAGATTCTATACAAAATCCCATAAGTCTAAGTAGCATTTCTCAATTCTTTTCCATATCTGTTACAACTTCCAATTTGAGTATCCAAGAAGTCTCTTTTTTACTCCGTTCAGATGCATTTGATACATTCCATATGTGGATTTACTTCCCAAATTTCATGTGATTCAGTAAACAGAATAGAAATTCCAGCATTGCTAGATCAATCCCGCTGATTTGATGAAGAATGGGTCAATACTGGAATTTTTTCGATAAATAGGAAATCAAAAATGCTCGGGGATGGAAATGGGGGAATGTCTACAATACCTGGTTTTAATCAGATACAATTTGAAGGATTTTGTAGATTCATTGATCAGGGCTTAACGGAAGAACTTTCGAAATTTCCAAAAATTGAAGACGATACGGATCAAGAAATTGAATTTCAATTATTTGTGGAAACATATCACTTGGTAGAACCTTTGATAAAAGAACGAGATGCTGTATATGAATTACTCACATATTCTTCTGAATTATATATATCCGCGGGATTAATTTGGAAAAGCAGTAGGGATATGCAAAAACAAACCATTTTTATTGGAAACATTCCTTTAATGAATTCCCTGGGAACTTCTATAGTAAATGGAATATACAGAATTGTGATCAATCAAATATTACAAAGTCCCGGTATCTATTATCGGTCAGAATTGGACCATAACGGAATTTCGGTCTATACCGGGACGATAATATCAGATTGGGGGGGGAGGTTAGAATTAGAGATTGATAGAAAAGCAAGGATATGGGCTCGTGTGAGTAGGAAACAGAAAATATCTATTCTAGTTCTATCATCAGCTATGGGTTCGAATCTAAGAGAAATTCTAGAGAATGTTTGCTATCCTGAGATGTTCTTGTCTTTCCTGAATGAGAAAGAGAAAAAAACAATTGGATCAAAAGAAAATGCCATTTTGGAGTTTTATCAACAATTTTCTTGTGTAGGCGGGGATCCTGTATTTTCGGAATCCTTATGTAAGGAATTACACACGAAATTCTTTCAACAAAGATGTGAATTAGGAAGGATTGGTCGACAAAATATGAATCGGAGGCTTAATCTTGATATACCTCAGCACAATACATTTTTGTTACCGCGAGATATATTAGCAGCTGCGGATCATTTGATTGGAATGAAATTCGGAATGGGTACACTTGACGATACGAATCATTTG